TTTGAACTGGTGACACGAGGATTTTCAGTCCTCTGCTCTACCAGCTGAGCTATCCCGACCATTCACGACGCATCATCCTCATTTTATTTTAATATAGGACTTGGGTCTATGTCAATTAAAAAAACTAAAAGATATTACAAAGTATTATCCAGGCCCTTGTAGAATTTCTTGTATCTTCAAAAAGAAAACTTTGTAAGTTTCAATACAGTACAAATAATGATATGGATTGTTAATTATCCAAATTTAACACATTATTCAAAGATGCTGATTTACATTTGTACACGTATCATTATCATATATATCACACACAAGGCTTGTGATAAGAAAACATTTTTCTGCTCAGATAGGTTTGTGAAAGAGTAGAGTGAGAATGACTGAGAAACATAACCAATTTCGAGTCGATAATAAAATGAGAAGATAAAAAATTAGGGAGGCAACGAGGCAACCAGGTCTTTTTGGGGATAGAGGGACTTGAACCCTCACGATTTCTAAAGTCGACGGATTTTCCTCTTACTATAAATTTCATTGTTGTCGATATTGACACGTAGAATGGGACTCTATCTTTATTCTTATCCGATTAATCAATTCTTAAAAAGATCGATCAGACTATGATGGAGTGAATAATTTGATCAATGACTATTTTTCATCTAAATAGATATATAAAAATTATAGAACCGGTTGGAGTCGTCATTAATCATTTTTAATCATTTGGCGATAGTATTTCAGTAAGTATACATATGTATATATGTTTCATCCTTTCGGAAGTTTCGATGGAAGGATTCCTTTACGAACACAACGCCGCCAACTCCATTTGTTAGAACAGCTTCCATTGAGTCTCTGCACCTATCCTTTATTTATTCTCGCTTTCTGAAACCCTTGTTTGTTTTCATAAAACGGGATTTGGCTCAGGATTGCCCATTTTTAATTCCAGGGTTTCTCTGAATTTGAAAGTTATCACTTGGTAGGTTTCCATACCAAGGCTCAATCCAATTAAGTCCGTAGCGTCTACCAATTTCGCCATATCCCCCCTTTTTTTTGTGATGTGATTAGGATCACATCATGATGCCGTTTACCCCTTTTCGTTCATTTCCATTTTTATTATGCTGGAACCGTGGAATTCATTAGATATCGATTCCTGTATTGAAAAGTGTTTGCTCCTATTTGATTTCGTATCTATCTTCTTTCATCTCTATTGGAAACCATACTTGGTCCAATCAGAAATTCAATATAGATATATACCACATAACATATATCTATTATAATATATATATTAGACTTATACATGTCCCTATTTCTATCATTTTTAGTGTGCAATTTTTAATACTTGAACGGTCGATTCTTTTTTTTTTTTCGTCTTAGGTTTCGCCTTTCCGAATGAAACCATAGGAATGTTTCATTATGATCTGGATTGCACTTTTCTCTTTTTATCCTTTTCTTAGGGAAGACCATAATAAATAATAAAAAAAACGACAAAGGGCAATTTAGTAATTTCAAATTTCATTAATAGCCATAACTAATCGAATGGATATAATTAATCAATTAATTATTCCGTTAATTTCGAATTAGTTATCAATGAGTTATCAATGAATATTAATGAAATAGGAAATTTTTTTTTATTATATAAATTCTATATTTTCGATTTCAAATATATATAATAATTAATTATATTAATTAATTATATTAATTTAATATATTCTACGATTCTAATTATAGAATAAGATTCTAACTTAATTACTAGAACTTAATTACTAGATTATATTACTAACTTTAGTTACCAAATTCGATTTCAAATTCGAAATATAACTAAATATATAGAAATATAAAACTATGTACTAAAATATTTTATTTCGAATTTATATTTTATATAGTTATAATATAGTTATAGTTTTCTTTTATTTTTATATAGTAATTATATAGTAAAATATCAAAAAACAATATTAAAAAAAATAGTAAATTAAATATGGATTAAATATGGATATAATAAAAAAATCTTAGTATCTAATTAAACAAATTAAGATATTTATTATTGATAAACATATATTTGAGAAATAGATCTAAATTAATAGATCAAAATGAAATGTTTTTGGAAATTAGATTTTCCATTCTTATTCGTTTCTATAGTTGAATTTTTTTACATTTATATCATATTTCTTATGAAATAGCTAAGAATAAAAAGTTAAGATCTTAGTAGCAGTAGTTTACTAAATTAGTATACGTGTACAATTTATATTATGCGAGCCCGCTTAGCTCAGAGGTTAGAGCATCGCATTTGTAATGCGATGGTCATCGGTTCGATTCCGATAGCCGGCTTTTCTCCATTTGTTTTATTTTTTAGATAATTGATAATATGAAATCAAAGTGAAAAGCTTCTTTGCCCTTTCCTAAAGGTCACCGAGCCCTTTCTATTATTTCATAGAAACTTCCAATTATGAATAAAAATTGGATTGGAGGGGTTTGGTCTCTGTAGAACAAATCAATCAAGAAAAGAGCCCTTCATTTTTTTTCTATTATTTCAAATTCTTTTTCTTTTTTATTTATATAATTTATATTTTTTTTTATATTTTATATAATACAATTATATATATAATATTTATATACAATAAGGTCCGGATATTGATACAATTCCTCTAATTATTCTTTGTAATACTTCAGTAAATTTCGCTTCATTTATCATATTTTAGTTTAGTTTTAATTTTGGTTTATGAAATTTCATAAAAAAAAGGAGTCTTTATGTCGCGTTACAGAGGACCTCGTTTCAAAAAAATCCGCCGTCTGGGGGCTTTACCGGGGCTAACTAGTAAAAAGCCTAGAGCCGGAAACGATCTTCGAACCCAATCGCGCCCCGGCAAAAAATCGCAATATCGTATTCGTTTAGAAGAAAAACAAAAATTGCGCTTTCATTATGGTCTTACGGAACAACAATTACTTAAATACGTTCGTATCGCCGGAAAAGCCAAAGGGTCAACCGGTCAGGTTTTACTACAATTACTTGAAATGCGTTTGGATAACATCCTTTTTCGATTGGGTATGGCTTCGACTATTCCTCAAGCCCGCCAATTAGTTAACCATAGGCATATTTTAGTTAATGGTCGTATAGTAGATATACCAAGTTATCGATGCAAACCCAGAGATATTATTACGGTGAGAGATGAGCAAAAATCTAAGGCTCTGATTCAAAATCATCTTGATTCATCCCCCCCGGAGGAATTACCAAAACATTTGACTCTTCACCCATTACAATATAAAGGATTAGTCAATCAAATAATAGATAGTAAATGGGTCGGTTTGAAAATAAATGAATTGCTAGTTGTAGAATATTACTCTCGTCAGACTTAACCCTAACTAAAATAACATAGGGTTCGGCCAATTTTGCCCCCTTTTTTCGCTTAAGTAAAGGGACTGAGTTAAGTTAAGGGGTTTGGTCTGGGGATTTTTCTCTCATTCATGTATCTCTAGATCAGTAGGGGATTTTAATTCCTTGTCCATTTTGTCCAGTATTTTCGTACCACAGAAATTAGGATTAGGAATAAAGAATCCATATCAAAGAAAAGATACGGGCTAGCTGTTGGAGTATCCATTCTTATTTGATGCATTGTGGCCAGTAACATTGATGAATTAGGTGAAGGATACGGAAAGAGAGGGATTCGAACCCTCGGTAAACAAAAGTCTACATAGCAGTTCCAATGCTACGCCTTCAACCACTCGGCCATCTCTCCTACATAATGATTATGGCCCAAAAACCGAGTAAATAGTGAGTCATTTATATTCATTTTTTATAGGTATGTACATTCCATTTTCACTATAAAAATGTAACTCTAAAAGTATAAAACTTTTCATCAAAGATAAATCCTTCCTCCGAGGCTCGGGATAAAGATAATTTTTTTATGAAAAAAATTGTAAAATTTAAATAAAGATATATATCTATTCATGTTTGCGAAGATATCAGCCCTTTCTAATATTTATACCGGATTAAATCACTCAATTGGAACGAATCCACCGATCGATCTATTTTTTTAGACTATGTTTAATGGCTACCTTTATACCACGATTCTATTTAGTTTAAACTATTATTTTAGTTTAAACTATTATTCCATTTTCATAAAAATTCTAAAATCCCTTTCCTGTTTTCGATTTTTCAACAAGAATTCCTTACTTCAACCTCTTAACCCATAGATTTATTCCAAATTCATGAACCGCCCTTTGGATTTTTATATTTGATTGTATGCGTATACCCACTATACCCACTATACACACAACACAAAACAGACGGTATTCCATTTTAATCATAGAATTATTATTCGACTCTTTTTCCTCTTTGGAATCAAAACTTCTCAAATTATCCTAATCTCTAGGAGAAATTCTTTGATTCTTCAACTTCAATGAAATCGGAATAGTTCCCTTCATTTTTCTATTACTACATTTGGATGAAATCTAATCGGATTCAAATATTAAAAATTTTTTATTGATTCCTGTCAAAAATAAACAATTTGAGTAACAAGGGCGTCTTTTTGTTTTAATGAATCCATTTTTACGTTATTTCGTACTGTACAATTCCTTTGTTTGTGGGATCATTTTCTCACGAAAGGAAATTCAAAAAAATTATAGAATGGATTAATACACCTATGTCTAGATCTGGGATAAATGGAAATTTTATTGATAAAACCTTTTCAATTGTAGCCAATATCTTATTACGAATAATTCCGACAACTTCAGGAGAAAAAGAGGCATTCACCTATTACAGAGATGGTGCGATTTGATTATTTTTATTTTTTTTTTACCGCTCTCAGTCTTAAGAGAAAGACAACATTATTATTAATTATTCGGAATAGGAAGAAAAAATTATTGAAAAAAATCTACGCTTGTTGAAGGTGAAGTTTGTAAATAAAGCAACCCCTTCTATCGTGTATCCCCGATTAATGCAGCCTCAGATGCTTCAATTGTCGATTCTAGAGTATTGAGCGAAAGGTTACACCTATAGGTTAAGTTAACCCTACTCCACTAGTACCAATAGGAGGCATAGGGGAAGAAGCACTACCCCTAGGAATCAACACACGAAAACTTTGTTAGAAATGATTCCCTTTACTTATCAGGATCGGGACTAACAAGAATGGTTGGGACAACAAACATCCATCTCGTTCGTATTTTGGATACCCGTATAACCATCGAAGACTGTTGAAGTGACTAATTCCTGCAAATTTAAGGGCGTTGAAGACAAAGAAATTGTTGGGGTCGCCTTTTTTATCTAATATAATACCAACATGCTTGATGTTAAGGAAAGATCTTTTACAAGAAGGTTGGCTAGAGATTTCTTGTAAAAACACCAGCCCCGCTCAGTTTATAATGAAAATCTTTCAATCTTTTTTGATTCCATGTCTTTTTTTCATTATGCACAGAAAGGAGGAGCCGTATGAGGTGAAAATCTCACGTACGGTTCTGGAACGGAGATTCTTTGAATCGAATGACGACCGTAACGGATGTCGGCTCAATCCGAAGGAAATTATGCGGAAGCTTTACAGAATTATTATGAAGCTATGCGACTGGAAATTGATCCTTATGATCGAAGTTATATACTCTATAACATAGGCCTTATCCATACAAGGAACGGAGAACATACAAAAGCTTTGGAATATTATTTTCGGGCACTAGAGCGAAACCCGTTCTTACCACAAGCTTTTAATAATATGGCCGTGATCTGTCATTACGTGCGACTATCTCCACTATAGAAATAAAAAAAAAGGGAAAGAAGAAATCCGTTAATAAATACTATAAAAAAGGTAGGCTTTCTACATATGTATCGTTCAAAACAACGATTTTTATCAGCTGTAGTAAAGAAATAAACTTCATATTAAAGTAGAAATATTAATATGAAGAAAAAGGTATGCCTAAATACTTTATTCTATGGATAAAGGATCTAATTGATAGAGGAAGCGCCGTAAAGATAAATTCGCGAGGTTTTGGTCCGATACAATAAGAACTGCTTACTTATGTCATGATATGAGATAAAAGTTAGGAATCAACTTATGTAATAAAGTGGATCCCCTAAGGTATTGAGCAGCGGTGTAGCATCAGATCCCAAAGATAGTAAGTCTTTTCCTTCTTATGAAGGAAGGTCTTTTTCAAAGATTCTATATAAATTTATATATGAAACCGAGATAGTTACCTTTACAGAAAATTCTAATGATAGTGAAAATGCTTATGCTTTATTGTTCTGAAGGTGGGAGAAAAGATAAAACTGATTATTAAGAAAATTTTTAGTTTGAAACTCATGTAATTAACCTCTTTCTTTTGGTTAACTCGAGAAAAAAAGGTATCGCGATATATCTATGAGAAATCTCATTCAATTAGATACGATAGATTACATCAAAAGAATTTGACCGCTGAGCCGTATGAGGTCGGAAACTCTCAAGTACGGTTCTAAGGGAAGGAATTTACCCCCCTATTCCGACCGGGGAGAACAGGCCGTTCAGCAAGGGGATTCGGAAATTGCGGAGGCTTGGTTCGATCAAGCCGCCGAGTATTGGAAACAAGCTATAGCGCTTACTCCTGGCAATTATATTGAAGCACAGAATTGGTTGAAGATTACAAGGCGGTTTGAATAAGAACACTGTTATGTTTATTTAGTTATTTAGTTTCCATTTCTAATTTTTTCTATTTCTATTTGTTATAATTAATTATTTGTTGTCCCTATCGGTCGTCAAATAACTAAAGCGGATCGTTTTTCTGGGAAGAACCAATCAAAGAATTTCATTATATCCCTTCTAAAGATCGTTCTATTTCGTCTAATATTTCGTAGGAATAAACGATATACAGATCGATATACAGATCGATATACAGATAAATCGATATACAGATAAAGTAGAGAATCTTTTTAGTTTCTGCTTTTAAAACTAATAAAAAAACCTTCGAATAACTAAATATAAATACTGAGATGTCTCTTAGTTTAGTAATTACTTCTCGCCAAATTTTGAATAGAGTACGGAATAGAGTAACATTAATATGTTATATGCATGCAAGACATAAAGTATAAAGTAGTTCCGTTTAGTAACTTATAATTGAGATATGAATACACTAGATTGCACAAAAAAATGGTTTTTGAGTCAATTCAAAGCCAAGAAAAAGGGTTTATAAGATTAAAAAGGTCCGTTAAGCGCCTCACAGATATGTCATAATAGATCCGAACACTTGCCCCGGATCGACTTCCAGATCATAATTGCTCTAGTGAATAACTAAAGAAAATAGATAGATGGGAGATGTGAAGAGAAAAAAACTAAGTCTAAACATCTCTCATAGGTTCACTAATTACTTAACTATTTATTGGCGGGTCTCTTTGTATGTGTTGTCCGGAAAGAGGAGGACTCAATGATTATTCGTTCGCCGGAACCAGAAGTTAAAATTTTGGTAGATAGGGATCCCGTAAAAACTTCTTTCGAGGAATGGGCCAGACCTGGTCATTTCTCAAGAACAATAGCTAAGGGGCCTGATACTACCACTTGGATCTGG